GTACATTTCAACTTGAATTAGGGATTCCGCGTACAAATAAAAGCGGCCAGTCATTAAGTACATATACACATCTGGTTATATATGTATTACCATTATATATTAGAAATAATAAAGAAGGAGAATTAAAAATGCGAGATCTAAAAACATATCTCTCCGTGGCACCGGTAGTAAGTACTCTATGGTTCGGATCTTTAGCAGGTTTATTGATAGAGATCAATCGTTTTTTTCCGGATGCGTTGATATTCCCCTTTTTTTAATTCTTGTTATTGATATGGTAGGGGGGGGAAAGGATTAGAGATAGAATCAAATATCTGTAACTAATCCCTTCCCTTCTTTTTTTTTTTCGAATATATATTCGAAAAAAAAAAAAGGGGGGGGGGTTCCCCTCGTTGAAACTAGTAACTCGGGCCAGGCTCAAATTTTAATAAAATTAATAAAAAATAGAGTGAAATGTGATGGTTGGGGCAACAATATCATACAAGATACTTTAATAAAAAATAAAAAAATAAAAATGAAATGCTGTTCGGCAATTTTAAATTCTAAATCTAATAATATAGCTCGAAATCGTTATATTACTTAATTTATTACTATATTGTTATTTTTACAATATTGATTTATATTGATTTATTGCAACGAAATCTTTCTTTCATAATTAGATTTCGAGTTACCTGTTTTTTTTGTTCCTTTCTTCTTCCTCATTTCGGATCGGAAAATTAAAGAATTGAATGAATCAAAAACCAAAGGAGGCTCATGGCCAAGGGTAAAGATGTCCGAGTAACGGTGATTTTGGAATGTACCAGTTGTGTTCGAAATCGTGTTAATAAGGAATCAACGGGCATTTCCAGATATATTACTCAAAAGAATCGACATAATACGCCTAGTCGATTGGAATTGAAAAAATTCTGTCCCTGTTGTTACAAACATACGATTCACGGGGAGATAAAGAAATAGATCGAACCGGGCGCTCGTGTGTCAGTTTTCCGTTCTAAGGAAGATTAAAAATGACATATTAGATATATCTAATATATATTAATATAAATATAAACAAACCAAATCCTATTTCGATCAGATCAACTGTGATGGATAATTAAGAAATAGGATTCGGGTCTTTTCTTTAGGATAAGGAATAAACAAACCATGGATAAATCCAAGCGAATCTTTCTGAAATCCAAGCGATCTTTTCGTAGGCGTTTGCCTCCGATCCAATCGGGGGATCGAATTGATTATAGAAACATGAGTTTAATTAGTCGATTTATTAGCGAACAAGGAAAAATATTATCTAGACGAGTGAATCGATTGACCTTAAAACAACAACGATTAATTACTATTGCTATAAAACAAGCTCGTATTTTATCTCCGTTACCTTTTCTTAATAATGAGAAACAATTTGAAAGAAGCGAGTCAACCACTAGAACTCCGGTTCTTCGAACCAGAAAAAAATAGGATGACTCTTGAATTGAATCAAAAAAATTCCAATCCAAACTCAAATGTGGATTGACGCTATTTTTTCTAAAAATAGGAAATCCAGATTTTATTGTCGTGTCGTTTGAAAAAAAAAAAATAGGGGAAGTATAGAAGTATAAGAAATACTTTTTATTGAACGTGTTTCTTCATTTTCATTTTGATGACGATTTCATATTTTATTATACTAATTTCTACTCTACCTTCCCAGAGTTCATTTTCCAGGGAACTCCGTTTAAACCATTCCAACGGATTCCTTTCAATCTCTTTATTTTATGATCTCATTGGAAATCATATAAAGACAACTCTTATTTAATATAGCTATTTGGGCAAGTATTTTACGATTAAGAAGCAACTGTTTCTTGTACAGATTGTTTATTAATCTACTATAACTAAAGTATACTTTATTGTCTCGAATTACTGCATTTATACGAGTGATCCACAAACGACGAAAATCTCTCTTTTGTCTACTCCTATCCCTATGAGCCGAAACCAAAGCTCTTATTTTCTGTTGAGTAATAGTCCGAGTAAGTCTTGAATGAGCCCCGCGAAAACTTGATGCAAATAAACGGATTTTTGTTCTACGTCTTCGAGCTATATACCCTCGTTTAATTCTGGTCATTGAATAAATGAAACTTTGATGAATAACTAATTGATTTCCTTTCTTTCAGTTATTCCCTTCCCGTGTCCTAGTCTATTAATAACAAAACGGATTCTTCCAATGTATAAAATAAAAATTCCAATGGCTTTTGCTACTCTAACCTTCCCGACCACGATTTTTTTTAGGCATTTCGCCTAGAAATAAAATAGAAATAAAAATTGTATTGATACTAGGTATCAAAAACACATAGTAAATAAAAAGTAATAAATAAAAATAGATTCTAGTGGGTTCCATCGTTTCTATGGTTACTTCTTAAACGGCGAGGTCCTCTCTATACACCGGAGCCCTTCCTTCATTTAATGAATGTTATTGTTAACTTGTACAGTTCACATCCTTTAGCTCTACCAAAAATTATCTAGTACTAGGTCTTTCACAACGAGATCTATTTATACAGTAACGGTATTTAATTATGAAGATTTGCTGAGTAGCTGACCTTATTAGTCCGTTCTTGCAAGAATAAGGCCTAAAATTTTGACTTTTTAAAATAAGATTTCCCCTGCTTAATGAATACCATTTGCTATCAATGGGGAATCCTTTCTCATCTTAAATTTTAAATTGAGGTGATTGGATTTGCACCAACGGGAACCATACATTTGATACCCCAATCGAAGGATAGATCTTTTTTTTTTAAGTTATTGAATATTCAATGGAGTTCGTCCATTCTATCCTACTCACTGGTACGGATTGGTGATACTGGATCAATTGTTTTCTTTCTTTTATCCTAGTTCACGGTCTGAACGAGTCGCACATACACCCTAGTACATGTTCCTCGTCGCTGAGGACATCCTCCAAGAGCGGGGGATTTCGTGACATTTCTGATTGGCTGTCTTGTGTTTCTAATAAGTTGTTTAATAGTTGGCATGTTGAATCATATAGATATAATGGGCTGGTTTAGATCGATCTTAACCGGATCCTTAGAAATTCTTTTTTTTCTATATTATAAATTTCTATATTAAGAAATTTATAAATAGATATAAATAGAATAGTAAATTCGGTAAGAAGATAAAATATCAAATCACGAATTCATGTGAAATCCTGTTCTTTTTTATTCAGTCGCTACAAGATCAACAATTCCATGAGCTTGGGCTTCTGTTGCTGACATAAAAACATCTCTTTCCATGTCTTCGGATACAACCCATAAGGGTTTGCTTGTCCTTTGGGCATAAACCCTTGTGATGGTTTCGCGCAGCTTCAGCAGCTCTTCCGCTTCCAAGACAAATTCTCCCGTCTGTGCCTCATAAAAAGAACTAGCGGGTTGATGGATCATTACCCTGATGATATAATCTATGATATAACATAAAAAATGTTTCTTCTATACTCGCATGATGAAAGTGAAAGGTGAGTAGATAAAGACTAATCAAAAAAGATATAATTGAACAACCGTACAGGCATTTTTTGCGCATTGCATACGGCTCTATAATGGAATTTACTTTTACCTTACTTACATTGAAGAAACAGAAAATAAATGATAGAGTCTATCAGACTCAGGTTGGTAAATAATCCAATAACCACCCTTTCTTTTGTAGTAGTTCAAAAATACTATAAAAATACTATGATGGTTCCGTTGCTTTATATATTTATTTCGTCTGTTATTTAGCAATCCCAAAGTTTCTTTTTTTTTTTCAAATAAAAAAACAAGATTTATTTTTCTATTCTTTTATAACCTAAATATTGTTAGCCCCCTGGTGTGAAAACAAAAAAGTTTGTGACGCTGAAATAGGCCTCCCGACGGATTGACTAAACTCGAAAATGCCTTTTTATCTCATACTACTCTTTCGATACGTAATCTAACGGTTTAAATAAAAAACATTTCTCATATCGAATTCGAAGTGCCATGCTATTATTACTTAAATATTCATATAGAGCGAAGGCATAGTTTTCTTTTTTCTCTCAAATCAAATAAAAAACTCATTGGCGCCGAGCGTGAGGGAATGCTAGACGTTTGGTAATTTCCCCTCCGACAAGAATAAAAGATCCCATCGAAGCGGCTAATCCCATGCATATTGTCTGGATATCTGGTCGCACAAATTGCATAGTATCATAAATAGCTACTCCGGGTATTACCCACCCGCCAGGAGAGTTTATAAACAAATAAAGATCTTTGGTATCATCCTCTATGCTGAGATATACCATAAGACCAATAAGTTGATTCGAGATCTCGCTATCAACCCCTTGGCCTAAAAAAAGTAATCTTTCTCGATAAAGTCGGTTGATTGGGATAAAATGGTATCCCTTATAAACCGTACATGCACCTTTTGATGCATACGGTTCAACAAAAATCATGAAAAAAGAGAATCAATGTGTAGATTCTAGCTTTTTTTTTCATAACAGGTTTTTTAACTTATAACTTACTAACTTAATAAAAATATAACTTAATAAAAATATAAAAATAAAATAGATAAAATGGACTTTTCTTTCATTTTTCACGAAAGATAAGTTTTGGCCTGTTTTGTTTATCTAAAAAAATTGCTAAGCTTATCTGACTAACTTCTCATTGATGTATTGTTTCATCGAGATACAATTTTAATCGCGATGTAATTTTCTTGTTCCTGACTGGGCTTCTTCAATTTTTTTAGGTTTATGCTCTACTCCGCGTAAAGATCCGCCCGATTTGGATTTGTACATATAGGACAAATGCCCCAATACCACGTCCTTTTGCTACGACTTCCCTATTTTTTTTTATTCATTTCATGTCTTCCAACAAATATTCAACGCATTCATCATATTACTCGATTGATTAACATCACTTTTATTTCTAAATATATAAATAAATCGAAATAACTAAAATATGATATAAATATGATATTAAGTCGTAATCATAAATATATTAAATATATTTATTACCAATTGTTTTTTTTCTAAACGGAGCCTGGATACTTCATTTAATTGGTCTAACCAAGCCAACCATAAATTATTCTAATTGATAATATTAATCTGTATACCCTCCCTAAAAAATGGATCTAATTGCACTTCACGCTCCAAATTTTTGATAATTGAATCAATCTTTCTCGGGCGAAAGAGGGAATATCTCGATCGGGGAAGATAACGGGGAAATACCGTATGCCCAATATATCTGACAAGTCGCACTATACGTCAATCCACAATGCATCTTCCTCTCCAGGACTTCGAAAGGGTACTCTTGGAACACCAATAGGCATGAAATAAAAGAAAAATTAAGTACTATATCTCACTTTGATGTGAAAGCGTAACAGTGGGTTTAGTGGCCTAATGCTATTGATTTTATTATCCCATTTTATCCATAGATTGACTAAGTTCATAAAATAAAAAAAAAAGAAGACAAAATGAATTAAGGAAAATTCTTCCAAATGAGTCCTTTGAATGATGAACAAATATATATAGATTCACCCATATAAAATGGTATCAACCCCTTACCATTGCGTATTGTTACTTATCGGGTATAGAATAGATCTGCTTCTTTTTGTTCCTACGAACAAAAAAGTTTCATTATTACTAAAAGTAATTATTACGCAAAGCATCAAACAAATATTAATGCTTTCCCCGAGAGAATCCCCTAAAAAAGGGAGTCCATAGCATAGCTTTTTCCAATGCAATAAAGTTACATTGTGTCTATTTTTCGTTGATAAAGGGGTATTTCCATGGGTTTGCCTTGGTATCGTGTTCATACCGTCGTATTGAATGATCCGGGTCGTTTGATTGCTGTCCATATAATGCATACAGCTCTGGTTGCTGGTTGGGCCGGTTCGATGGCTCTATACGAATTAGCCGTTTTTGATCCCTCTGATCCTGTTCTTGATCCAATGTGGAGACAGGGTATGTTCGTTATACCCTTCATGACTCGTTTAGGAATAACGAATTCGTGGGGCGGTTGGAGTATTACAGGAGGGACTGTAACGAATCCGGGTATTTGGAGTTACGAAGGTGTGGCCGGGGCACATATTGTGTTTTCTGGCTTGTGTTTTTTGGCAGCTATCTGGCATTGGGTCTATTGGGATCTAGAAATATTTACTGATGAACGTACAGGAAAACCCTCTTTGGATTTGCCTAAAATCTTTGGAATTCATTTATTTCTCTCAGGGGTGGCTTGCTTTGGTTTTGGTGCATTTCATGTAACAGGATTGTATGGCCCTGGAATATGGGTGTCCGATCCTTATGGATTAACTGGAAGGGTACAGGCCGTAAATCCAGCGTGGGGTGTGGAAGGTTTTGATCCTTTTGTTCCGGGAGGAATCGCTTCTCACCATATTGCAGCAGGGACCTTAGGCATATTGGCAGGCCTATTTCATCTTAGTGTTCGTCCGCCCCAACGCCTATACAAAGGATTACGTATGGGAAATATTGAAACCGTCCTTTCCAGTAGTATTGCTGCTGTCTTTTTTGCAGCTTTTGTAGTTGCTGGAACTATGTGGTATGGTTCAGCAACTACCCCGATTGAATTGTTTGGTCCGACGCGCTATCAATGGGATCAAGGATACTTCCAACAAGAAATATATCGAAGAATTGGTGCTGGCTTAGCCGAAAATCAAAGTTTATCTGAAGCTTGGTCTAAAATTCCTGAAAAACTAGCTTTTTATGATTACATCGGCAATAATCCGGCAAAAGGGGGATTATTCAGAGCGGGTTCAATGGACAACGGGGATGGAATAGCTGTTGGGTGGTTAGGACATCCTATCTTTAGAGATAAAGAGGGGCATGAACTTTTTGTACGTCGTATGCCGACGTTTTTTGAAACATTTCCAGTTGTTTTGGTCGATGGGGACGGAATTGTTAGAGCTGATGTTCCTTTTAGACGGGCAGAATCAAAATATAGTGTCGAACAAGTAGGTGTAACTGTTGAGTTCTATGGCGGCGAACTAAATGGAGTCAGTTATAGTGACCCTGCTACTGTGAAAAAATATGCTAGACGTGCTCAATTGGGTGAAATTTTTGAATTAGACCGTGCTACTTTGAAATCCGATGGTGTTTTTCGTAGCAGTCCAAGGGGTTGGTTTACCTTTGGGCATGCTTCGTTTGCTTTGCTCTTCTTTTTCGGACACATTTGGCATGGTGCTAGAACCCTGTTTAGAGATGTTTTTGCTGGTATTGATCCAGATTTAGATGCTCAAGTGGAATTTGGGGCATTCCAAAAACTTGGAGATCCAACTACAAGAAGACAGGGGGTTTGATACATATTGCTTTGTTACCTTTCGTTTTTATTTTATTTGACTGACTATAGGGTTGGGGTACTGGATAAATCTTGATTTGACATTTGGCTTTTTCTTTGACTTTTGTTCTTTCTTTATCCGGGAGACGATCCAAAATAAACAGCTATGGAAGCTATAATTGTAAACCACGATCGAATCTATGGAAGCATTGGTTTATACATTCCTTTTAGTCTCAACTCTAGGAATAATTTTTTTCGCTATCTTTTTTCGCGAACCGCCTAAAATTTCAACTAAAAAGTAAAATGGTGAAATGATTTTTCATTATCTCAATTGAAAATAATGATCCTCCCAATAGTGGGAGGATCGTTACTTCGACTAGTCCCCGTGTTCCTCGAATGGATCTCTTAGTTGTTGAGAGGGTTGCCCAAACGCAGTATATAAGGCGTACCCGGTAAAACTTACAAGTAACCCAGATAAAAAGATGGCAACTAGGGTTGCTGTTTCCATTATTATATAGTTTTAAGACATTATGTAGTTTTAAGACCACAATGGATCTATGATAAGATCATTTATTTACAACGGAATAGTATACAAAGTCAACAGATCTTAATGAATATAAAATATTATGGCTACACAAACCGTTGAGGGTAGTTCTAGATCTGGTCGCCCAAAACGAACTAATGCTGGGAGTTTATTGAAACCATTGAATTCAGAATATGGTAAAGTAGCTCCTGGTTGGGGAACTACTCCTTTGATGGGTCTCGCAATGGCTCTATTTGCAGTATTTCTATCTATTATTTTGGAGATTTATAATTCTTCCATTTTACTAGATGGAATTTCAATGAATTAGATTTAATGAATTCAATTTACAAGAACCATTAATTAGCTTTTTCAATACAAAGAGAAGCATTTAGTTTTCTTATTTTTATCCCAGTCTATTTTGGTAGTTCGACCGTGGAATTTCTTTTTTCTGTATTTCCGGAATATGAGTGTGTGACTTGTTAGAATTGATCCTATGGCTAGTACAGAGAATAGATCTGTCATCTTGATAGAGATGGTTTTCCTTCGTCGGATATTCATTTTAGTATCTGGAGCACGGAATATATGAAATAGATTTCAATATATGAAATAGATTACTAAAGTATTAGAACTATGATTCATACTTAATAGTCAGACCTCGTGGCCGGACTTCAAAAAAAAATTTAAAGAGTTAGAAGTTATAAAATTTTTTTTTTTCTTTCAAACTTCCGTTTAGACTTATTTTGATCAAAGGACAAAGATTTCTTTTGATTTTTCGTCATTAGATCTAGTCATTGAATAAGTGATCATCCAACGGTTCTTACTCAGGGAATTTTGGGACTTATTTTGAGAAGGTTTTATTGAATCGTCGTGGTTCTAGTATGAATCTGAGGTTTTAATCGATTCATAGGGTCTTAACAAGAGAATTCCTATCAATAAAAAAACAACAGTAAAGTCGCATTACACATAAATAACAACAAAGAAAATAGGTAAATAGAAGATTCAAGAGGCCTATAATGATCAATATAGAGACGAATGAGCCGACTTGATTTTTTGGCATTATAACCACAAAGAATAGTTTTCGTGTTTTTTATTCTTTAAACAAACATATTTTAAGAAAAAAACAGGAATGCATAGAATTCATAAATTTAAAACTTTCTATTCCACACATACGTTAGAACTATAGTATTGGGGTGTTTATGTTTGAGCCGTACGAGATGAAATTTTCATATACGGTTCTCGGGGGGGGTCTCCTTGGTTTACCTATCTCAATAAAATCTATGATTGGTTCGAAGAACGTCTTGAGATTCAGGCAATTGCAGATGATATAACTAGTAAATATGTTCCTCCTCATGTCAACATATTTTATTGTCTAGGAGGAATTACGCTTACTTGTTTTTTAGTACAAGTAGCTACGGGATTTGCTATGACTTTTTATTATCGTCCAACCGTTACAGAGGCTTTTGCTTCTGTTCAATATATAATGACTGAAGCTAACTTTGGTTGGTTAATCCGATCAGTTCATCGATGGTCGGCAAGTATGATGGTCCTAATGATGATTCTGCACGTATTTCGTGTGTATCTCACTGGTGGTTTTAAAAAACCTCGTGAATTGACTTGGGTTACTGGTGTGGTTTTGGGTGTATTGACCGCATCTTTTGGTGTAACTGGTTATTCCTTACCTTGGGACCAAATTGGTTATTGGGCAGTAAAAATTGTAACGGGTGTGCCTGATGCTATTCCTGTAATAGGATCGCCCCTGGTAGAGTTATTACGCGGAAGTGCTAGTGTGGGACAATCCACTTTGACCCGTTTTTATAGTTTACACACTTTTGTATTACCTCTTCTTACTGCCGTATTTATGTTAATGCACTTCCCAATGATACGTAAACAAGGTATTTCGGGCCCTTTATAAGGAAAACTCTATACCATTAATATTTTGAATTAATCATTTATCACTTGGGGTAGGAACAATAGTATTTCATTGCTAGAAATATGGATTATTGAAAAAAATAAGACATGTATTTGGATATTTCTCTTCAACTCTCCAAAATATATATTTTTGATACTTATAGTTGAAGCGAATTCTCCGAAGATAAAATGGATTATGGGAGTGTGTGACTTGAACTATTGATCGGGCCATGCAGATATATGCCTTTAATCTGCCGCATTTGAATTTACAACAAAAATGTGTCTTTGTTCCAACCATCGCGTAAGCCCCATACAGAGGATAGGC